ACCACATTCTCCATAGGGCCCTCTTATCTCTTCCTTCTCCGAGCTCGGGTTATGGAAGAAGGAACCGAGAAGGAGGTATCAGCAACAACTGGTTTTATTGCGGGACAGCTCATGATGTTCATATCGATCTATTATGCGCCTCTGCATCTAGCATTGGGTAGACCTCATACAATAACTGTCCTAGTTCTACCGTATCTTTTGTTTCATTTCTTCTGGAACAATCATAAAAACTTTTTTGATTATGGATCTACTACCAGAAATTCAATGCGTAATCTCAGCATTCAATGTGTATTCCTGAATAATCTAATTTTTCAATTATTCAACCATTTCATTTTACCAAGTTCCACGTTAGCCAGATTAGTCAACATTTATATGTTTCGATGCAACAACAAGATTTTATTTTTAACAAGTAGTTTTGTTGGTTGGTTAATTGGTCACATTTTATTCATGAAATGGGTTGGATTGGTATTATTCTGGATACGGCAAAATCATTCTATTCGATCTAATAAGTATCTTGTGTCAGAATTGAGAAATTCTATGGCTCGAATCTTTAGTATTCTCTTATTTATCACCTGTGTTTACTATTTAGGCAGAATGCCGTCGCCTATTGTCACTAAGAAACTGAAAGAGAAAGAAACCTCAGAAACGGAAGAAAGCGATGTAGAAACAACTTACGAAATGAAGGAGACTAAACAGGAACAAGAGGGATCCACCGAAGAAAACCTTTTTTCGGAAGAAAAGGAGGATCTGGACAAAATAGATGAAACGGAAGAGATCCGAGTGAGTGGAAAGGAAAAAACAAAGGATGAATTTCACTTGAAAGAGGCACGCTATCAAGATAGCCCAGTTTACGAAGATTCTGATCTGGAGACCCATCAAGAAAATTGGGAATTGGGAAGACTGAAAGAAGAGAAAAAGAAAAGAATGAATAAAAAGATTGACACATAATAAAAATACAAGAATAAATAAGATGAGATTCGTCCACCTCCCATATATTTTATTCCTTCGCCCATAAAGAAACTTGCAACACCAATCCCATTTAGAATTCCATCAATTATATATTTATCAAAAAACTGAGTTAGCTCGGCTAACCCTCTTATACTCATGGTGAAAATCCCAGTATAAAAAATATCTATATAACCACGATTATATGACCAATTGTATATCATACCTTTTATTTTGTCCAGAATAATTCTTTTAGGAACTCTTTTTAAAAAGAAATTAATTAAGCTCAAATTTTTGAAAGATGAATAAATAGATCCATAAAAAATAGATGCTATAAATAGTCCGAAAAGAGCTATACTTACTGAAAAAAAAGCATTTGAAAAAAATCCATACCAATCCTCAGAAGAATTCAATTTCTGATGAAAAAGGGTTGTAGATGGAGTTAACCATTTTGATAATAGATCCAAATCTATTACTCCTCCGTTAAAAGAAATTCCTATTGATCCAATGAACAAAGTTAATAGTACTAATATAAGGAGAGGAAATAACATAGTATTGCTTGATTCGTGAGGATACATATAAGTGTATCTATTTCTAAAGTAAGTACTAAAGTCTCGTATCTTACTTCTTACATTCTCGTCAATTTTAGATATATTTTTTGAAAAAAAACAAACCTTATTCTTATTCATTTTTGAAAAAAAGAAATTACTATTGATTTTCTTAAGTGTCCCTTTTCCCCATAGAGATATTGAATAAAACGAGCTCTTTTTTGTACTACTAAAACTACTATAATCTTGAAAATGAATGCGCAAATACCCATCAAAGGTAAGTAAATACATCCTAAACATATAAAATGCGGTTAATCCTGTTGTGAACCAAGCTATTAGTGCGAAAATTGGTGAGTACAACCAACTATCGTAAAGAATTTCATCTTTGGACCAAAAACAAGCAAGAGGTGGAATACCACAAAGAGAAAGTGTACCTAAAAAAAAAGTAATTTTTGTAATTGGAACATATTTTGTTAAACCTCCCATAAGAACCATATTCTGACTTTTCTCTGGTGAATATCCAACAATAGGTTCCATTGAATGAATAATGGATCCGGATCCCAAAAACAATAAAGCTTTAGAATAAGCATGGGTGATCAAATGAAATAAAGCAGCTCGATAAGAACCTATGCCTAGAGCTAACATAATATAACCCAATTGAGACATTGTAGAATAAGCTAAACTTCTTTTAATGTCTCTTTGGGCAAGAGCTAAAGTAGCTCCTAAAAGTACTGTTATTATACCTACTAAACAAATGAGATTCATTATGTAAGGTATAACTATGAAAAGAGGAAGAAGCCGAGCTACAAGAAAAATCCCTGCTGCTACCATAGTAGCAGCGTGTATAAGAGCCGAAATAGGAGTGGGGCCTTCCATGGCATCGGGTAACCATACGTGAAGGGGGAATTGTGCGGATTTAGCAACTGCACCGACAAATAATAAAAAGGCACATAAAGTAGCAAATAAAGAATTGACCCCATTATTATGGATCAAGGTATTCACTATTTGGAACAAATCCCGAAATTCAAAACTACCAGTTATCCAATAAAATCCTAAGGTCCCTAATAATAAACCAAAATCTCCTATACGATTAGTTACAAAAGCTTTTTGACAAGCACTTGCTGCAACGGGTCGTGTGAACCAAAAACCTATCAATAAATACGAACACATTCCCACTAGTTCCCAAAAAATATAAATTTGTATCAAATTGGAACTAGTAACTAATCCCAACATTGAAGCATTGGAAAAACTCATATGAGCAAAAAATCTCAAATATCCTTGGTCATGAGACATATAATTGTCACTATAAATAAAAACCAAGATTCCAACAGTAGTAATTAGTATTGACATAATAGAAGTAAGTGGATCGATCAAGTGTCCGAACTCTAATAAAAAATCATTATTGATGGTCCAAGACCATAGATATTGATAGGTCAAACTTCCATTTATTTGCTGAATAGACAGATTAGCCGAAAACCACATAGCTATACTAAGTAGTAAAACACTTAGGAAAGCCCACATACGACGAAGATCTTTTGTTGCTGTCGGAATAAGTAGAAGTCCAAATCCTATTGACATAGTAACTGGGAGCGGAAAAAGGGGTATTATCCATGCATATTTATATGTATATTCCATAAGAAACCAAATTGTTCTTTTTTCTTATAATTGTTTCCAATTCACCAATTCTGATCTCTTTCGAAAAGAACAAAACAATAAGAAAAAAATATGAAAAAGATCAAATACAAAAATACAAATATTGGAATTATGACTTTTTGTTTTATTAAATATTTGAAATAAAAGTTGCAATAGGTTGGTCATATATCAAATAATATGACCAAATAATTAGTCAAGTTTATTACTTAGTTATTAATTAACTTAAAACTCTAGAAAAGAAAGATATTTTTGAAATAATATGACATCATATTAGATTTTGAATAATTGGATTTTCCCTTTACATTATATTCTAATTATGTAAAATGTAAAATTATGTAATTTATAGATATATGATATATTTTTAGATTTAAAATAGATTTATTTTCTTTATATTAAAGTTCAGTTACAGATTTATTTATCTCTTTCTATTTTTCTATTTTTCTTTCTTTTTTTTATTGTATAATATTTATATAGAATCTTTTCTTTTATATACTATATAGTTTACTATTTAGATAATTTAGATAAATTAGATAAATATTTTCTCTTACTATTCTTAATATTAAATATGAATATTTGCAATATTGTATATATATGAATCTAATATTTTAATATATATGAAATAATATGAAATAGTAAAATTAGATTACTTTTTTTGTATATTTTTTTGTATATATTCTTTTATAAAGCAATTTTATAAAACAATAAATATAAAATACGTATGTAATTATTACATTATGCGCAAATATCAGAATGAAGATAGAAAATTGAAATCTATTTGTCTATGACAATAGAATCATTTTAGAATATTTTTTTTTTCTTATTTCTTTTATTTTATTCTTTTTTTCTATTTGTATGTTATGATATTATTGAGGAAATTTATGGAATTAAGTATAGATAATGACTAAGAAAAAGTAATTTATTTTAAACAGTATATGTCTTTCACATACAACGATAAAAAGGAGTCACCTATCTTTTGAATGGCAGTTCCAAAAAAACGTACTTCTATGTCAAAAAAGCATATTCGTAGAAATCTTTGGAAAAAAAAAGGATCTTTAGAGGCAGTAAAAGCTTTTTCTTTAGCTAAATCTATTTCCACCGGACAGTCAAAAAGTTTTTTTGTGCGACAAAAAAAAGTCTTGTAAAAATATTAATTGACATGTTTCAAAGAACTTCCAAATTTCCATTTTTGAATTGGAAGACAAACGATTCAATTTTACTAAATGTATTGTATTTGTATTTCACTTCTCCTTATTAGTTAGAGCTAGGTAATATAAAAAAGAAGAATCTTTCTTTCTACTTGATTCAAAGTACTCAGTATTGTGTATTTTCTATTTTCTATATTTCTATTATATTCTATTTATCAAAATTCATATTGATTGATATTGAATTCGTGAGATGATTTTTTCTTTCCTATGAATTGTGCTTTTCTATTTTGAAAAGCACAATTACAAATTACGATAGACAAAGAAAAATCTGAATATTTCATTACACTTTATACTAAGGTGTTTGGGTCTCAAAATCATTATTAGAAAAAAAAATTATGAATTTTATACCCCGACTGAGAACGAAGCTTTTGAGTTCTGACTGTTCTGGATAAACAAGAGCTAGGTTTCTAGTACGGAAAAGTTGATTATTAAAAATGAACTTACGAAGATGAAGATATTAATTAAGTATTATTGATATTGAACATTTCCATATGAATAGAAATCCATCTTTCTTCATTGTTTCCTAAATTATATTGAATATATACAATTCAACATAAATTTTCTATTATTATTTAAGGTAAGCCGCCATGGTGAAATTGGTAGACACGCTGCTCTTAGGAAGCAGTGCTAGAGCATCTCGGTTCGAGTCCGAGTGGCGGCATAAATAATTATTAATATTAATAATATAGACACAATAGATCTAATAGAATCTATAAGATATTTAAAATATTATATTTTAGATTTTATTTAATCCTCTCCCCAATTTTAATTATTTAAAAGGGACTCTTCTTTATGATATTTGTGACCTTAGAACATATATTAACTCATATTTCCTTTTCGATCATCTCAATTGTGATTATAATTCATTTGATGAACTTATTAGTTGACGAAATTGAAGGATTACGTAATTCGTCAGAAAAAGGGATGATAGCTACTTTTTTCTCTATAACAGGGTTTTTAGTTATTCGTTGGATTTCTTCGGAACATTTTCCCTTAAGTAATTTATACGAATCATTAATCTTCCTTTCATGGAGTTTATCCATTATTCATATGATTCCGTATCTTGGGAATCATAAAAATGATTTAAGCGTAATAACTGCACCAAGTGCCATTTTTACCCAAGGTTTCGCCACGTCAGGCCTTTCAAATGAAATGCATCAACCCGCAATATTAGTACCTGCTCTACAATCTCAGTGGTTAATGATGCATGTCAGTATGATGCTATTGAGCTATGCAGCTCTTTTATGCGGATCATTATTATCAATTGCTCTTATAGTGATTACATTTCAAAAAAAAATCAATTTTTTCAAGAATTTTTTAAGTTTAAGGAAATCGTTTTTCTTTGGTAATATGGAATATTTGAACGAAAAAGGAAGTGTATTAAAAAAGACTTTTTTCCTATCAGTTCAAAATTTTTACAAATATCAATTAATTCAGCGTTTAGATTATTGGAGTTATCGTGTCATTAGTTTAGGGTTTACCTTTTTAACCATAGGCATTCTTTCTGGAGCAGTATGGGCTAATGAAGCATGGGGTTCTTATTGGAATTGGGACCCTAAGGAAACTTGGGCATTTATTACTTGGACCATATTTGCAATTTATTTACATACTAGAACAAATTCAAAATTGCAAGATCAAGGCACAAATTCGGCATTTGTAGCTTCTATAGGATTTCTTCTAATTTGGATATGCTATTTTGGGATCAATCTATTAGGAATCGGGTTCCATAGTTATGGTTCATTCCAATTAATATCTAATTGAATAAAATAAACTACACCACGAGAACTTTTTGTTTCGATATGAAGAATACATAAAAAAATCGTCTGATACATAATGAAATTTTGTGCGAGTTTTTGAGAACCTTTTGAATAATTCCTCTATTTAAATGGTTCTCAAAAACTTTAGATGTATTTCATTACAATTCTAATTAACCTTTCCTTTTTTTTTTTCATTGTACAACGAAGAATCGTGAAAATATGAAAGTCAAAGAATTAGAAGACTTTCTTTCCAATTAATGAATTTTATTTCATTTATTATTGAATCTAAAAAAAAAGAATTAGTATCTATAAAAATAATTAGATATTAGAACTTGTACCTTGTCAACCGATAACGGGAGAACGAAATCAGGATAAATACCAATTCCTATTACAGGTAAAAAGATACATATCGAAATAAAAAGTTCTCGTGGTCCAGAATCAAAAAAATTCGAGTTTGGAATATTGAATAGCTTGTATCCATAGAAAATCTGACGTAACATAGATAATAAAAAAATAGGAGTTATTATCATTCCAATTGCCATTACAAAAGTAATTAACATTTTTGGCATGAAAAGATATTTTGGGCTGGTAATTATTCCAAAAAAGACTAAGAATTCTGCAACAAAACCACTCATTCCTGGCAATGCAAGAGAAGCCATCGAGAAACTACTAAACATGGTAAATATTTTTGGCATTGGGATAGATATCCCCCCCATCTCTTCGAGATAAACAAAACGTATTCTATCACAACTTGTTCCTGCTAAGAAAAAAAGTGCAGCACCAATTAATCCATGAGAGATTATTTGTAAAATAGCTCCATTAAGTCCCATGCCAGTTATAGAACCAATTCCTATAATTATGAAACCCATGTGAGATACGGAAGAATAGGCAATACGTTTTTTTAAATTGCGTTGACTGAGAGAGGTTGAAGCTGCATAAATGATTTGTATTATTCCTACTATCACCAACCAGGGAGATAATCTAGAATGAGCGTGAGCTAATAATTCCATATTGATCCGAATTAATCCATATGCTCCCATCTTTAATAAGATTCCAGCTAAAAGCATACATGTACTGTAATGTGCTTCCCCGTGGGTATCTGGTAACCATGTATGTAGGGGTATCATCGGCGATTTGACAGCATAAGCAATAAGAAAACCAAAATAGAGTATTATTTCCAATGCTGCAGGATACGATTGATTAGCTAATTTTTCTAAATCTAATGTTGGTTCGTTGGAACCATATAAACCCATACCTAGAACTCCTATTAAGAGAAAAATGGAACCTCCGGCAGTGCACAAAATAAACTTTGTAGCCGAGTACAGGCGTTTTTTTCCTCCCCACATGGATAAAAGTAAGTAAACAGGAATTAATTCTAATTCCCACATGATGAAAAAAAGTAAAAGGTCTCGAGAAGAAAATGATCCTATTTGGCCACTATACATTGCTAACATCAAGAAATAGAAAAATCGCGGATTTCGAGTAACTGGCCAAGCTGCTAAAGTAGCTAAAGTAGTGATAAATCCTGTCAGTAAAATGGGTCCTATGGAAAGTCCATCGGTTCCCAGTCTCCAGTGAAAATCAAAAAGATTGATCCATTGAAAATCCTCCTTCAATTGGGTTAATGGATCGTCCAATTGAAAATGATAACAAAATACATAAGTCATTAGAAGGAGCTCTAGTATACATATACATAGAGTATACCACCTATACGCCTTATTTCCCCTATGAGGGAAAAAGACAATTGAAGAACCCGCGAATATGGGCAAAACAATAAGTATTGTTAACCAAGGAAAATAACTCGTGATAAAGACAAGATAAAATTAGACCAGAAAACCCCGTGCTCGGGAGAAGAATAATATATTTTCTTTTCTCGAGTACGGGCTTTTGTCGGTAAAGAGGAATCAAATGATTCAAGTGGAATTTTTTGTCACATATCAATAAGAAAGACCCATGCTGCGAGTTGTTTCATGCCATAAATAAACACGGACACTCAAAAAATCCGTTGGACAAGCGGATTCACATCTTTTACAACCTACGCAATCTTCGGTTCTTGGCGCAGAAGCAATTTGCTTAGCTTTACATCCGTCCCAAGGTATCATTTCCAATACATCCGTGGGGCAAGCTCGAACACATTGGGTACATCCTATACATGTATCATAAATCTTTACTGAATGTGACATTGGGTCTATAAATTCCAGTTTTGAGCACAAAAGATTTTCGATCTGGTAAAAGAAAATAAGAAAATGAAATAAATCATCTATTTTCTATTGTAGACACCAGACGAATCAATGATTTATCAAAATTTTAAGAATCAATAGATTTTATAATCTGTTTATGAGAAAGGGCCAAGATACTTTGATTTTCATTTCAATAACCATGAAATATGAGTTTATGAATTCAATTCATGTTAAATTTACTATCTTTCTATATGTATATATTCATATACATATAGAAAGATAAATATAGAAAGATTCTAGTATATAGAAATAGAATTAAGGTGATATATTATATATCAGATTAATACGTTTGTTATTAGGTTAGTGATAGAATAGGTTAGTAACTCTAAATCATAAATTTATATGAAAAAAGAGAAGAAAGAAAATAATAATAATAAAATATTATATTCTATTTAATTCTAATTAAATTATCTTACTATTCTAATTCTATTAGATTCTATATTAGAATATTCAGAATATCCTAAAAGTCTTATGTTTTGATTTATATGTGAAAATATAATAATTATGACTAATTATTCAGCAAATTTGATTGATTGATACGAGTTGATTTTCTGTTACGATGGATCGACGAAACAATAGCTAGTCCAATAGCTGCTTCAGCAGCTGCAATGGCTATAACAAAGATTGAGAAAATTTCTCCTTTTAATTGCCGACTATCAAATATATCGGAAAATGTGACGAGATTTATATTCACCGAATTCAGTATAAGCTCAAGACACATAAGTGCTCTAACCATACTTCGGCTTGTGATCAGTCCATAGATACCGATAGAAAATAAATAAACACTTAGAAAAAGTACATGCTCTAACATCATTGATAAATTCCTCATCTATCTTGATTCATTTCAATATGAACGAACAAAAATTAAACCGATTCAGTTGACTAGATATAGAAGAATTACAGAACAAAAGAAGATATTCACAGTAGATTTCAATAAAATAAATTAAATACATTTTCATTCTTTAATGAAAAAAAAAAAGAAGTTCTTATTATATTAGATTATTGACGAGCCATAGTAATTGCACCTATCAAAGAAACTAAAAGAATTATAGAAATGAGTTCAAAAGGAAGATAAAAATCTGTGGATAAATGAATACCAATTTGTTGAACGTTACTTATTAAGTCCTGTTCTATAATCTGATTTGATCTTGTAGTCCGAAAAATTCCGGACCATGACGTATCTGGGATAGTAGTCATTAATGAAAAAAAAATACTTGTACAAACCAGTGAAGTGATCCTATCTCCAACGGTCCACAAATAGGAATCATTGGAATATTCTGAACCGTTCATGAACATTACAGCAAATATGATTAATACATTTATGGCTCCCACATAAATAAGGAACTGCGCGGCAGCTACAAAATAGGAATTCAATGAAATATAGAATAAGGATATACAAACAAGAACCAATCCCAATGAAAAGGCAGAATCGATGGGATTGGTAAGTAATACTACTCCCAGACCTCCTAATATAAGAACTGATCCCAGAAATACTACAAGAATATCATGTATTGGTCCAGGTAAATCCATTATGAAATAAAAGATAAATAAATCAGTCGAAATATTTCATGACCTTACTAAGGGTGCAGGAAAGAAACTATTTTTTTATATGATACCTTCCTAATTGAATGAAAAAAATGAATATCATTAGATAGATAAAATAAAATTATTTGGCTAATCCTACTTACTTTATTACAAGACAAATCTTAGTAATTGGTAATCGTTCTTGAACCAAGCAAGAGGTTTTTATTTTTTCATTTGATTTGTTGAATCCATAACTGTTTGAATTGTGTAATCTCCAATTATTGAGATTGGTAACCGACCTAAAGAAATTTGATTATAATTCAATTCGTGACGATCATAAGTGGAAAGCTCATATTCTTCAGTCATCGATAAACAGTTTGTTGGACAATACTCGACACAGTTACCGCAAAATATACAGACACCAAAATCAATACTATAATGAAGCAATTGTTTTTTCTTAATATCTTTTTCAAATTTCCAATCAACAATGGGAAGGTCTATTGGACATACGCGAACACATACTTCACAAGCAATACATTTATCAAATTCAAAGTGGATTCGACCACGAAAACGTTCTGATGTGATTGATTTTTCATAAGGATATTGAATAGTTACAGGTAAACGATTTGTATGGGATAAGGTAATTATGAAACTTTGTCCAATGTACCTTGCGGCTCGTATTGTTTGTTTGCCATAATTCATGAACCCAGTAACCATAGGTAACATATTTTAGATATCCATGAATAAAATTTATGTTTCTTTCTCTTGGTTGAGATAAGTTATGTAAGTTATGAATATAGAATATTCATTATTGTTTTCTCTTAATTTCTTATTTTTATTTATAGTGAAACAAGTTGAAAAGAAGTTGTCAATAATAGATTACCTAGAGAAATAGGTAAAAGAAATTTCCATCCAAGATTTAATAATTGATCCATTCTCATCCTAGGTAAAGTCCATCTTGTTGTGATAGGAATGAACAGAAACAAATAAGCTTTAGCTAATGTAATAAAGATACTAATTGCTATTACAAAGACTCTAAACATTTTATTTATTCCAAAAAGTTCAGTAAGAGATATGTACGGAATAGAAAAATCCCACCCACCTAAGTAAAGAACTGTTACAAATAATGACGAAACTAATAAATTTAGGTAAGAAGCAAGATAAAAGAATCCGTATTTTATACCTGAATATTCGGTTTGATAACCTGCTACTAATTCCTCCTCTGCTTCTGGTAAATCAAAAGGTAATCTTTCACATTCTGCTAGAGAAGACATTATAAAAACTAGAAACCCTATGGGCTGACGCCACAGATTCCATCCCCCAAAACCATATTTGGACTGTGCCTCAATTATATCAACTGTACTCGAACTGTTAGATAATTATAGTCGATGATAGCATCACTGCTCCCATCGCTATTCCAAAACCGTACATGAAACCTAAGTTTCATACGGCTCCTCTATGGTCACAAAGAAATGTAAGGTAAGGACTAGTTTAGTATTATAGCTCTCCTTGGACCTTAGGTAAATACAATGTAAAGAGAAATTGGAGGTTGGAGAGTCCTCAATTCGACCAATAACATTCTGTCTGTTAGAATAAGAAAAAGCACTTCCGAATTGATCTCATCCCTTATAATGATATTCTAATGAAAATAATCAAAATTTATCTTTGTTCAGCAATAACTTAATCCTTCAATCAAATACTGGTTCTATTCCTAAATAGAAAGAATTGGGCATTAGTTAATGAATCATGATAAGAATTTCCATATGCATATGTATGAAGAAAGAAATATTTTCTTATTATTCCCGTTTTATTCTTTTTTATTATATTATCGTATTGCATTCTATTTGTCTTGTTCCTGTTCTTCTTTCTGAAAACTAAAAAAAAGGAAAGAAAATAAAGGATTAATTCGTTCTTGATAGTCATTTATTTAATCAGCGAATAGTAGCATACTCTAGATCGGAATCGTGGGGAAGTACTGCTTGATCATTTCTACCAACTTCAAGCCCTTATTATGATTCGTTTTATGCAAAGTTTTATGTAAAAATCCCTTTTTTTAATACCTTACATTATTTCCATTACTCATCCTTTGCGTACTTTGGTGTTCCTAACTGCCCACTTCTTTTTGATTGATCCCCAGTATAGTTAGAAATACAGTTGATCTTTTGCATCCGCTTCAAGATATGACGACTAAAAAAATAATCTCAATCTTGGGGTAAACAACTTATGTTTACTTCAAATTTCTTCTTGTACCTAGGGAATGAGATTTTTATTGTTTTACTGCAAATTGAGAAGCAGTTTTGTTTCACTCATATAACTATCTGGTTTAACTCATCGAACTGAAATGTTAAAAAAAAAAAAAAAAGATTTTTTTTATTCTTTTATTTCATATTCATATTTAAATATCGAATTATATGAATTCTATTTCTATTTTATTGTATTTCAATTCATTTTTTATCTCTTTTCTAGAAAAGAGATAAAAAAAATTCATGTTCCAACGAATCACACGTAGAGATATTGCTAACACACATAGAGTTAATGGTATTTCATAACTAATCGATTGAGCTGTAGCTCGTAGACCACCTGAAAAGGAATACTTATTATTTGATCCATATCCTGACATAAGAAGACCAATGGGGACAATACTTGAAAAAGCAATCCATAAAAAAACACCTATACTGAGATCTGCTAAAACAAGGTGATATCCAAAAGGAATTACTAAATAACTTAGTAGAATTGATATAAAACCTATAGAAGGTCCGACCCTAAATAAACGAATATTACCTCTAGATGGAAGAAGATCCTCTTTCAAAAGTAGTTTGGTCCCATCCGCTAAAGCTTGAAGAATTCCTAAAGGACCGGCATATTCAGGTCCAATACGTTGTTGTATTGCTGCAGATATTTTTCTTTCTAACCACACAATGACTAATACTCCCATTGTGATTCCTAATACAAGGGTTAAAATGGGGACAAAAATCCATATGAGTCCATAGACTTCTTTTAAGAATTCTAATCTATAAAAAGAATTAATAGTTTGTACTTCTGTCGTATCAATTATCATTTCAACGATCAACTTCTCCCATAATGATATCTATACTACCTAGTATCGTCATGATATCAGCCAATTTCATTCTTTTAACTAGCTGGGGAAGAATTTGCAAATTGATGAAACCAGGTGGACGAATTTTCCATCTCCAGGGGAAAACACTATTATCTCCTATTAAATAAATTCCTAATTCTCCTTTTGGGGCCTCTACCCTTACATAAAGTTCTTGTTTTAACAATTCAAAATTGGGTGAAAGTTTTTTAGTAATAAATCTATATTCAAAATTATTCCATTCGGAATTCCTTGTCCTATGAAAACGCCGGTTTTCTAAATTCTCATAAGGTCCCCCAGGAATTCCTTCTAGAGCCTGTTGAATGATTTTTATGGATTCTTGCATTTCACCGATTCTTACTAAATAACGAGCTAATGTATCGCCTTCTTTTTGCCATTTGACTTCCCAATCAAATTTATTGTAACACTCATAGCGATCAACTTTACGAAGATCCCATTGGATTCCAGAAGCTCGTAACATGGGTCCTGATAAACCCCAATTTATTGTCTCCTCCCCACCAATAATGCCCACTCCTTCAACTCGTTCCAAAAAAATGGGATTTCGCGTAATGAGTTTTTGATACTCAACAACTTCTGTTAAAAAATAATCACAGAAATCAAAACATTTATCTATCCAGCCATAAGGTAAATCCGCAGCTACTCCTCCGATGCGGAAATAATTATGCATCATCCGCATACCTGTGGCGGCTTCAAATAGATCATATATTAATTCCCTCTCTCTTAAAATATAGAAAAAAGGAGTCTGTGCACCGATATCGGCCATAAAAGGTCCAAGCCATAACAAATGGGAGGCTATACGGCTCAGCTCCAGCATAATAACTCTGATATAACTGGCCCTTTTAGGCACTTGAACACTTTCCAATCGTTCTGGTGCATTTACTGTTATTGCTTCTGTGAACATAGTAGCTAAATAATCCCAACGTGTTACATAAGGCAAATATTGTATAATTGTTCGGTTCTCCGCTATTTTTTCCATCCCTCTGTGTAAATAGCCTAATATAGGTTCACAGTCAATAACATCTTCACCATCCAGAGTAACGATCAGCCGAAGAACACCATGCATTGATGGGTGGTGAGGGCCCATATTAACTATTATAAAATTTTTTCTTGTAACCGGTACAGTCATATTTTTTTCCTTAATTCATTATTTCATGAATTTTTTAAAATGTAAAATAAAAAAAAATAATAACTGAACTAATAAAAAAATAATTAAAAGAGAACAAGGATAATAATAAGAAAATAATAAGAAACTCAAAGAATAAATTCAAAATTAATTAACGAGTTTTTGGTTCCCGAATATCTAACTGATCCATTAATTTCTTATAACGCACTTTATTTTTCTTTGACAAATAAGTCAATAATCGTTGACGTTTTCCCAGAATTATTCGTAGACCCCTTTGCGATAAAAAATCTCTTTTGTGCAATTTTAAATGTGAAGTAAGTCTCCGTATCTTACTGGTGAAATTGAATACTTGAAATTCAACAGACCCACTATTTTCTTCTTTTTCTTCTTGTGTAATAACTGAGATGAATGAATTTTTGACCATAAATTTAAATTTCTATATTTCTTTTCTGTGAATTTTACTAATCAGGAAAAATAATAATATTTATTATGCCAGTTATTTTCATCTAGTATACATCAAAATTGGATTTCATTCATATACTACTTTGGTTTTTTATTTATGTGGTTTATGTTTTTATGTTTTGTATATTTGGATCAAATATACAAAACATATATGTATTCACGAAAGAGAACACTTTCTTTTTTTACTTAAAAGGATTCCGCTCTTCCTAGCGAAAATTGATACACTATGAAATCAGCATCATGTATTAGAATATTACATAGTGTATATGTTTCGGCTTTCATCTACCAAATATGTTACACGATATGTAGGAAATCCACTATAAATTTTTTTCATTTTTCATTGGAATTGAATTCATTCTGAATTGTGAATACATATGTATTCTTGACATACTGAAACGACTGCTGTTATTGGTATCAAACCAATAGCGATTCATACAAGCTACGTCTTCTAATCGATAATTGGGCCAAAGAAAAAATTTGAATTTAATGAAATTTTTTCTATCTGTATTAATATGTTTGTCCTCATTCAAAAATCGACCGCAGTTTCTTATTTTGTTTTCATTGCAAAATATTGGATTTCTATCCACAACATTAAAATTCTGGGAATTGAAACAAATTCGAATTCGAAATTCTCTACGACGTCTGGGAGATAGAATATTTTCAGGAACAAGTAAATCATAATTATTTTTGTCTCCACTCAAAAATATGTTGCTGTGTCGTGCAATGGGTTTTTCAAACCCCCTTTTCTCAATATATCTTTTTTTTGTGTATTTTTTATTTGTTTGATGCTTCTTATTATCGACCAATGAAATATCCATAGTTTGATATATAATAGATTTTTCATCCCTTCGTATAGATAGACAAATTGGTTCAATAATAAATATTCCCTTTCTTATCAATTCTGCAAGAACTAGGTCCTTTTGAATCAGCATTTCGTCTAGATCTATTTCACCTCTTTGAATCGAAGATATAGCAATTTCCTTTGGATTTATCAGTCTAAGTAGGAGACAATATACCCCGATATTTTTCATTATTTTATTATTTAAGGAATTAGCCCATCTTAGTTGAAAAAGTAAATATTTTTTCAAAAAGAAATCTAGTTCCATTTCATTCTTGTTCTTATATTGATATTGTTTTTTTTTTATTTCTAATCTTGCGTAATCTTCTTCAACATCTTTTTTATTTTTTTGTTTTAGTAGATTCCATACAAGATTTCTTTGGACCTGTTGTTCGTTTTCTTCCTGCTTGAAATTTCCTAATTCAAGATCTTTTTTTTCATTAGATGATTTTTTTGAATTTATGTTAATGTTTTTACTTTTTTCATTTCTAGAAAAATGAAAAAAGAGTGATTTGATTGGGATGATCCAAGGTTTAATTTTATATACATCAAAAAGTAGCACAAATTCTGGGAAGAACCAAGTTTCTAGATTGGATATAGTATCATGATTTGATACGGTATTATATAACCTTTCTTTATTCATTCCCATGCAATCAAAAAAGAAACTTTTTTGATTGCATGGTTTGATCTCTTGATAAATTGTAGGATAAAAAAGATCTTTTTTTTCCATTTTTTTTAAATTATTAATTTCAGTCTTAGTATTTTTCTGAATCTTGATGCCAATATGTATATCGGTCCAGATATCAATATTATTTATAAAACAAAGATGAAGAATTCTACAATCAAAATATTTTCTATCCAAATTTGTATTCCTATCAATAAGATATCCTTTTTCTATATAATCATTACTATGTATACTTACCAATACATAAAATGATTCAGGTTTCGATGTATTGAAATGATATGGAATTTCTTGGTCCCCATTTCTTTCTAATGTTGATCCATAAATGTATAAATTAGGGAGGCATATATATTTATATGATAAAAGATCATATCTGTAATGTTTTTTCCATTTGTCACTCATAAATAAATTTGCTGCATAGTTATTTTTATTCATGGAATAAAGAAATTGGTATTTTTTATATAAATTCAATTGGTTTGATTCCTTATTTTGAATCATACATCGAGACTGAGATAAATCGTATTGATAATGACCTTTTAACCAGTTTTTCCATTCGTTCATTCCATACGTATGAATTTTATTATGTCTTGATTTGGAATTAAATATTCCATGTATCATACAATAGTCTTTTAAATTATCCTTAAAAAAGGGATAGCTTCCTTCATATTGAAGTACAGGTCTCAAATTATACTTATTAAGTAATTGGTTTTGTGATATTTTGTAAAAAACATATGCTTGGGACAGGGAAGAGAAGTTCAAATAAGTATTGGAATTTTGATTGATATTCTTAGTATTATCAGTATTTGAAAACAATTTTTTTATAGTCAAAATAAAATTCATTGTATTTTGATTTGTTTCATCAATTCTTTCTTGTTCTTGATTTATTTCATTGTTGTAAATGGATTTATTAAAGATCTTTTTTGTTGATTTAAAAAAAAGTTGTGCATTGATCTTAGAAACGGTAATGGTACATAGCAAAATATCTATGTATATTTTTTCAATGAATGATTTGATAAAGTAGTGTGATTTACGCATTAATCGGATATTTTTCTTTTTTAATATTTTCCAAATATGTTTCTGTGATCCCGATCTTTTATTATCATAAATTAGTTCTTTTTTTTTCTTGTCTTTTGCGGTTCGTTCAATTTGATTCCTTATTTTGATTGTCTTATCAGAAAGATCTTTCATTCTTCTTTCTATTAGTGAATGATTTAACAAATTCATCGTTCGATTTAGAACGGACGATTCGCGAATAATCTTATTATTTCTTTTGAAATCTTTTTTGTTTTCGTTCGGTTCATATACTTTTTCTTTCCTCAATTCAAATAATAAATTTGGATTTACTTTCTCCAGTTTTTTCATTATTAGTTTTATAACTCGAACTATTTTGATGACTCCTTTTGTTTTTTCTTTTCTAACTTTTAGAAAGGTTTTTCTTTTTTTATTTAAAGATTTTAGAACTTGTAAAAATTTATTTTTCACCTTTTTTTTTCTTTTTTGGAGTTCTTTATAAATAGGTTCAAAAAAAAAAGGTCGTTTTCGGGGAGAACCAAAGGGAAGTTCCGCTTCCATTCCCCAGACTGTTAAAAAACAAAAATTTGTTTTTTTATCTTTTTTTTTCATTAGATCTCTATGATGAGATCGTGCCTTAGATTTTCTCCAAGGTTTTAGACAGAAAGGATATAGAATCTTTATCTGAATACCATCTATCAACCAATCTTGGGGAAACTCTTTTTCTGATAATTGAACACCATTATAGGTGCATTTAATATGCATTTCTCTATTCCATTCCTTAAAATCCTCGTCCCACTCGGGAACTTGGAATAATAACATACGGAAAATATTTTTGGCTATTATCAATGAAGGTAATATAATGTTTTTTCTAAGAAAAGATTGGGTTACTAACATCAAGCCTCTTATTACTTGAGTAAATATAAAGGTATCCCAAGCTTCTGATATTTCTATTTGTTCATTTTTATATATTTTTTCCTCTTTCTCCTTTTCTTCTTTTGTATCTTCATTTTCAAAATAGGAAATTTTTAGTTCTGATTCTTGTTCTCTGCCCATCCAATTCCTAAAAATGAGATTCTTCATTTCGTTGATATCAATATCAAAAAACGAAAAAAAAGATGTTTTGTCTAGACGATCCAAAAAAAGTGGGGAATGTACATTTACTTGAAAGAGGTTCCAAATAACTGTTTTACGTCTTTGAGCGCGCATGGATCCTTTGATTAGATTGCGGCGAAAATCCGATTGTTTTGAGTAACGTATCAAAGACACCTCTTCCTCTTCCATTTGATCATCATTTTTATCAGTGTTACTAATATTCTGAATACTAGAAATAGAAAAAAAATGGGTATTCTGATCATTATCGTTAGAAATTATCACACGTCTGGCTCTTCTTGAATGAATCGCAAAATCTTCTTCCTCTAATGCTTCTTCATTTTCTTCTTCCTCTTCTTCCAACAAATTCTCGGTTAATTTGTATGACCATCGAGAAACCTTTTTACTGAGTTCTTCTATTCTAATTCCAACAGATTCCTTTTTCATTTTTTTTTGATCTTTTGTATATGTTGTAATTACATCAAATACAAATTGCAAATATTTTGCTTGACTTTCTGAATCAATTTCTTTTTCTTCTGTAGAATTTAAAAATGATTGAGGGTGAAGTTTTACGGAATCATTAAGAAGTAGATCATGAATCTTATTTATAAAAAAAAATTCTACTAAATCTTCTGTATCTGTATAAGTATTCATGATTGCGCGTGAATAGAATTTTTTTCTCATTCCTCGATATGGTCCGTTGAAAAAAGGATCATATGCTTTTGGCAAGCATTTTTTTTTTTTTTCATCATCACATAATATGGTTCTTTTTTCAAGCATATCCAGACTAGGGGATCCCTCATTTTTTTCTATAATTTTGATTCTACTTCTCAATTCATTGTTCAAATTGCGCTTTTTTTTTTCATTAGTATAAATCCAAGAATCATAAAGATCTTCGTCATATAGTTTTTCTATTATGTACAAAGAAATTCTTTGTTCTAGCATTTCCGAAAAAGTTGATAAACTGGGCGGATATGTAAAGGATATTTTTTTCTTTCCGTCACTCATACATGTAAAAAAAAAAAATTGTGACATTTCATTGCGTAAAGCATTTTCTAATTTAGAATTTTTTATATATCGTAATGGACGATTCCATCGTTTATAATCGAAAAGAAAATAGACAAAAGTTTTTTTAACTTTTTTAACCCACAACATTCTTTTCTTTTTCTCTTCTTTCAGTCTTCCCAATTCCCAATTTTCTTGATGGGTCTCCAGATCAGAATCTTCGTAAACTGGGCTATCTTGATAGCGTGCCTCTTTCAAGTGAAATTCATCCTTTGTTTTTTCCTTTCCACTCACTCGGATCTCTTCCGTTTCATCTATTTTGTCCAGATCCTCCTTTTCTTCCGAAAAAAGGTTTTCTTCGGTGGATCCCTCTTGTTCCTGTTTAGTCTCCTTCATTTCGTAAGTTGTTTCTACATCGCTTTCTTCCGTTTCTGAGGTTTCTTTCTCTTTCAGTTTCTTAGTGACAATAGGCGACGGCATTCTGCCTAAATAGTAAACACAGGTGATAAATAAGAGAATACTAAAGATTCGAGCCATAGAATTTCTCAATTCTGACACAAGATACTTATTAGATCGAATAGAATGATTTTGCCGTATCCAGAATAATACCAATCCAACCCATTTCATGAATAAAATGTGACCAATTAACCAACCAACAAAACTACTTGTTAAAAATAAAATCTTGTTGTTGCATCGAAACATATAAATGTTGACTAATCTGGCTAACGTGGAACTTGGTAAAATGAAATGGTTGAATAATTGAAAAATTAGATTATTCAGGAATACACATTGAATGCTGA